TCCTACAAGATCGGTTCGTTCTTTTTTCTCTGATAGATGGTCAGAACTTCATCTGGGTTCGAATCCTACTGAGAGGTCCACTAGAGATCAGAAATTGTTGAAGAAACAACAAGATCTTTCTTTTGTCCCTCCCAGGCGATCGGAAAATAAAGAAGAGGTTAATATATTCAAGATAATTACGTATTTACAAAATACTGTCTCAATTCATCCTATTTCATCAGATCCGGGGTGTGATAGGGTTCTGAAGGATGAACCAGATATGGACAGTTCCAATAAGATTTCATTCTTGAACAAAAATTCATTTTTTGATTTATTTCATCTATTCCATGACTGGAACAGGGGAGGATACACGTTACACCACGATTTTGAATCAGAAGAGAGATTTCAAGAAATGGCGGATCTATTCACTCTATCAATAACCGAGCCGGATCCGCTGTATCATAAGGGATTTGCCTTTTCTATTGATTCCTACGGATTGGATCAAAAACAATTCTTGAACGAGGCCAGGGATGAATCGAAAAAGAAATCTTTATTGGTTCTACCTCCTTTTTTTTATGAAGAGAATGAATCTTTTTCTCGAAGGATCAGAAAAAAATGGGTTCGGATCTCCTGCGGGGATGATTTTGAAAATCCAAAATCAAAAATGGTGGTATTTGCTAGCAACAACATAATGGAGGCAGTCAATCAATATAGATTGATCCGAAATCTGATTCAAATCCAATATAGTACCTATGAGTACATAAGAAATGTATTGAATCGATTCATTAAAAAGAATCGATCCGATCGCAATTTCGAATATGGAATTCAAAGGGATCAAATAGGAAAGGATACTCTGAATCATAGAATTATAATGAAATATACGATCAACCAACATTTATTGAATTTGAAAAAGAGTCAGAAGAAATGGTTCGATCCTCTTATCTTGATTTCTCGAACCGAGAGATCCTTGAATCGGGATCCTGATGCATATAGATACAAATGCTCCAATGGGAGCAAGAATTTCCAGGAACATTTCGTTTCTGAGCAGAAGAGCCGTTTTCAAATAGTGTTCGATCGATTACGTATTAATCAATATTCGATTGATTGGTCTGAGGTTATTGACAAAAAAGATTTGTCTAAGCCACTTCGTTTCTTTTTGTCCAAGTTGCTGTTCTTTTTGTCTAACTCACTTCCTTTTTTCTGTGTGAGTTTCGGGAATATCCCAATTCATAGGTCTGAGATCCACATCTATGAATTGAATGGTCCGAATGATCAACTCTGCAATCAGTTGTTAGAATCAATAGGTCTTCAAATTATTCATTTGAAAAAATGGAAACCCTTCTTATTGGATGACCATGATACTTCCCGAAAATCAAAATTCTTGATCAATGGAGGAACACCCTTTTTGTTCAATTTCTTCAATAAGATACCAAAAAAGTGGATGATTGGCTCGTTCCATACTAGAAATAATCGCAGTAAATCCTTTGATAACGCGGATTCCTATTTGTCAATGGTATTCCACAACCAAGACAATTGGCTGAATCCCGTGAAACCATTTCATAGAAGTTCATTGATATCCTCTTTTTATAAAGCAAATCGACTTGGATTCTTGAATAATCCACATCGCTTCTCCTTCTATTGTAAAACAAGATTCCCTTTTTCTGTGGAAAAGGCCCGTATCAATAATTATGATTTTACGTATGGACAATTCCTCAATATCTTGTTCATTCCCAACAAGATATTTTTTTTGTGCGTCGGTCAAAAAAAGCATGCTTTTCGGGGGGGAGATACTATTTCACCAATCGAGTCACAGGTATCTAACATATTCATACCTAATGATTTTCCACAAGGTGGTGACGAAACGTATAACTTGTCCAAATCTTTCCATTTTCCAAGTCGATACGATCCGTTCGTTCTACGAACGAGTTATTCGATCGCCGGCATTTCTGGAACACCTCTAACAGAGGGACAAATAGTCAATTTTGAAAGTCAACCTCTTTCAGATATGAATCTATCTGATTCAGAAGGGAAGAACTTACATCAGTGTCTCAATTCAAACATGGGTTTGATTCACACTCCGTGTTCTGAGAAATTTTTACCATCCGAAAAGAGGAGAAAACGGAGTCTTTGTCTAAAGAAATGCGTTGAGAAAGGGCAGATGTATAGAACCTTTCAACGAGATAGTGCTTTTTCAACTCTCTCAAAATGGAATCTATTCCAAACATATATGCCATGGTTCCTTACTTCGACAGGGTACAAATATCTAAATTTGATATTTTTAGATACTTTTTCAGATCTTTTGCCGATACTAAGTCAAAAATTTGTATCCATTTTTCATGATATTATGCATGGGTCTGGTATATCACGGCGAATTCTTCAGAAAAAATGGTGTCTTCCCATAAAGAATCTGATAAGTGAGATTTCGAGTAAGTTTTTCCACAATCTTCTTCTGTCCGAAGAAATGATTCATCGAAATAATGAGTCACCATTGGTATCGATACATCTGAGATCGCCAAATGTTCAGGAGTTCCTGTATTCAATCCTTTTCCTTCTTCTTGTTGCTGCATATCTCGTTTGTACGCATCTGCTCTTTGTTTCCCGGTCCTCTAGTGAGTTACAGACAGAGTTCGAAAAGGTTAAATCTTTGATGATTCCATCATCTATGATTGAGTTGGGAAAACTTCTGGATAGGTATCTTACATCTTCTACACCGAATTCTTTCTGGTTAAAGAATCTCTTTCTAGTTGCTCTGGGACAATTAGGAGATTCTCTAGAAGCAATACGGGCTTCTGGCGATAACATGTTTGGTCCCGCTTTTGTTGTCAAATCAATACGTTCTAAGAAGAAATATTTGAATATCAATCTCATCGATCTCATACCAAATCCCATCAATCGAATCACTTTTTCGAGAAATACGAGACATCTAAGTCACACAAGTAAAGAGATCTATTCATTGATAAGAAAAAGAAAAAACGTGAATGGGGATTGGATTGATGATAAAATAGAATCCTGGGTCGCGAACAGTGATTCGATTGATGATGAAGAAAGAGAATTCTTGCTTCAGTTGTCCGCCTTAACGACAGAAAAAAGGATTGATCAAATTCTATTGAGTCTGACTCATAGTGATCATTTATCAAAAAATGACTCTGGTTATCAAATGGTTGAACAACCGGGAGCAATTTACTTACGATACTTAGTTTACATTCATAAAAAGTATCTATTGAATTATGAGTTCAATACATCCTGTTTAGCAGAAAGACGGGTATTCCTTGCTCATTATCAGACAATCGCTTATTCCCAAACTTCGTGTGGGACTAATACTTTGCATTTCCCGTCTCATGGAAAACCCCTTTCGCTTCGCTTAGCCTTCTCCCCCTCTAGGGGGATTTTAGTGATAGGTTCTATAGGAAACGGACGATCCTATTTGGTCAAATACCTAGCGACAAACTCCTATGTTCCTTTCATTACGGTATTTCTGAACAAGTTCCTGGATAACAAGCCTAAAGGTTTTCTTATTGAAAACCTCGATATTGATGCTAATGGCGATATTGATACTAGTGACGATATCGATCGTGACCTTGATACGGAGCTGGAACTGCTAACTATGATGAATGCGTTAACTATGGATATGATGCCGAAAATAGACCGATTTTCTATCACCCTTCAATTCGAATTAGCAAAAGCAATGTCTCCTTGCATAATATGGATTCCAAACATTCATGATCTGGATGTGAATGAGTCGAATTACTTATCCCTCGGTCTATTCGTGAATCATCTCTCTGAAAGATGTTCCACTAGAAATATTCTTGTTATTGCTTCGACTCATATTCCCCAAAAAGTGGATCCCGCTCTAATATCCCCGAATAAATTAAATACGTGCATTAAGATACGAAGGCTTCTTATTCCACAACAACGAAAGCACTTTTTCACTCTTTCATATACTAGGGGATCTCACTTGGAAAAGAAGATGTTCCATACTAACGGATTCGGGTCCATAACCATGGGTTCCAATGCAAGAGATCTTGTAGCACTTACCAATGAGGCCCTATCGATTAGTATTACACAGAAGAAATCAATTATAGACACTAATACAATTCGATCCGCTCTTCATAGACAAACTTGGGATTTGCGATCCCAGGTAAGATCGGTTCAGGATCATGGGATCCTTTTCTATCAGATAGGAAGGGCTGTAGCACAAAATGCACTTCTAAGTAATTGCCCCACAGATCCTATATCTATCTATATGAAGAAGAAATCATGTAACGAAGGGGATTCTTATTTGTACAAATGGTACTTCGAACTTGGAACGAGCATGAAGAAATTAACGATACTTCTTTATCTTTTGAGTTGTTCTGCCGGATCGGTCGCTCAAGATCTTTGGTCTCTACCCGGACCTGATGAAAAAAACAGGATTACTTCTTATGGACTCGTTGAGAATGATTCGGATCTAGTTCATGGCCTATTAGAAGTAGAGGGCGCTCTGGTGGGATCTTCACGGACAGAAAAAGATTGCAGTCCGTTTGATAATGATCGAGTTACATTGCTTCTTCGACCCGAACCGAAGAATCCCTTAGATATGATGCAAAATGGATCTTGTTCCATCTTTGATCAGAGATTTTTCTATGAAAAATACGAATCGGAGTTTGAAGAAGGGGAGGGGGAAGGAGCCCTTGACCCGCAACAGATAGAGGAGGATTTATTCAATAACATAGTTTGGGCTCCTAGAATATGGCGCCCTTGGGGCTTTCTATTTGATTGTATCGAAAGGCCCAATGAATTGGGATTTCCCTATTGGTCCAGGTTATTTCGGGGTAAGCGGATCATTTATGATGAAGAGGATGAGCTTCAAGAGAATGATTCGGAGTTCTTGCAGAGTGGAACCATGCAGTACCAGACACGAGATAGATCTTCCAAAGAACAGGGCCTTTTTCAAATAAGCCAATTCATTTGGGACCCTGCAGATCCGCTCTTTTTCCTATTCAAAGATCAGCCCCTTGACTCTGTGTTTTCACATCGAGAAT